TAATGAGAGATATCATGATTGAAAGATCTCATTATATTTATACAATTCCATTATATGTTATGTGAAATCTATAAAACCCTTTGGGGGTTCGGTTCATATTTTCTTTTTTTTTGAATCCTCTCATTTTATTCAAGTAATTGGTAATTGTTCGTTCATAGAATAAATATGCTAATAAACTATTTCACTTTGAAATTAGAAACTTAAACTATTATTACTATTCTAAATAGTAAAGTAATTATTCTAAATGGAAATTCTTATTACTATCCCTATATATTTCATTTTTCATTGGTTAATTGCAATTAATATATTTAGAATTAGAATTAGATTTCATATCTTTTATTATTCTTTTTTATATTTGCGAAAAGAAAAAAAAGAGATCGTTGGAGCAATCCATATTCGTGATGCAACTGTTGTTACATTAGATCCCCCCAAGAGTTCTTTCCTTATGGAACTACAATACAAAACAAAGATGGGATTCTTTAATATGGAAAGAATATAGAACCTAAAAGGGTATAAAAGGGTAATAGAAGTTGCTCTTCTTTGAATCGAGTTGGTCCGAAATCAAATTCAAATAAAGAAATAAAAGAAAATGAAAATATTCAATATTTTGATATTTTTTGAAAAAGTCAAGGCTTTCTTTTTTTTTAGTGTCCGTCTATAATGACTGATAAATCAAGAACTTTCAATTGGAACTAAACAAATTCTTTCAATTTGTTTTTCTTACCGTCGTATCTGGATTGAGACTTAGGTAAATGTTTTATTCATATATGTAGTAAAAGAACATATCTAATTTAGCTCTTTCATGCCTATTCTAACTAGTTATTTTGGTTTTTTACTGGCTGCTTCAACTATAACCCCAGCTCTATTTATTGGTTTGAACAAGATACGACTTATTTGAAATGAATGAAATTCAATAAACAATTTACAAAAAGAAAAATCAAAGCCTCTCATAATATTTCATTTCAGGTATTTTATGGTTCCTTCCCGCGTCAATTGCCAATTCCTGTTCATTGAGATTCACGGATAATTCAGATTAATATTTAGGGATAGATCTTACCTCTCTTTTTATTCCCTAAAACAAATCGAAATGATTGAAGTTTTTCTATTTGGAATCGTCTTAGGTCTAATTCCTATTACTTTAACAGGATTATTTGTAACTGCATATTTACAATACAGGCGCGGTGATCAGTTGGACCTTTGATTGAGTAACATCTCTTTTTTTGATTGACCTCCTCCTTGTAGGAGGTCAAATTTCAGTTGCAATTCTACTTTGTTTTGTTAAATTATTTCATTGTAATTCGACATAAAATAAACGGAATCACGCTCTGTAGGATTTGAACCTACGACATCGGGTTTTGGAGACCCGCGTTCTACCGAACTGAACTAAGAGCGCTTTCTTATATCATATCCTATAACAGTAGATACGATTGTAAAGAAAAGTATTTTTTTACCCCGGAGGATTCTTGTGTACATATAGTATGTACAAATGAAAGATTATGTCCAAAGATTCCCGATCTTACTCAATGAATCCCTCGTAACTGTCCATAGGAGAAAGAATAGGTAGGGATGACAGGATTTGAACCCGTGACATTTTGTACCCAAAACAAACGCGCTACCAAACTGCGCTACATCCCTTTTAAAAATTGTTGTACAGTGTCATTGTATAAAATCCATGTCTTGTTTTCCACACATCCTTCTTTTTTGCTCTTATAGGTAGAGAATGTTCTTGTCATCTTTTTTAGGGGGCGGCAAAATTGAATCTGCTGGGTCGTTGTACATATGCATTTTAGTTAGTAATTCCTAATTCTAATTTCATTTCAAGCAAAAACAAATGATCTTGAACTAAAAGATCGGGTTATCTATGATCTATGTATTAGAATATCGAACTAGAACTATATATGTATTACAATATACAATACAAATAAATAATTAAAATAAATAAGAAAAAAAAATAAAAGAAGAAGGAGGATTTTCAATGCGAGATATCAAAACATATCTCTCAACGGCACCTGTGCTAACCACTCTATGGTTTGGGTCTTTAGCAGGTCTATTGATAGAAATTAATCGTTTATTTCCGGATGCCTTGTCATTCCCTTTTTTTTAATCCTGTTTTAATCCTGATTGAATTCTTGTATTGATCTGTGAAGAAATGAAGAATATTTGAGATACAATTCTACGTAACATGTCTCCAATTTTGCTCCCTTTTTCTTTCCTATCCTAAAAAAGAAAGAGAAAGAGTGTATCGAACTTCAGTCAAAATACAGTGAATCTACGATAGAATTTGGGGGAAAAGAAATGGAAATGTGGATCCAGTCGTTTAAGGGCGGTTACACAAAATTCTAATATAGAAAGAAGAAAAGACTGAGATTAGGATAGGAATAATTCATAGTTAGAAAAAATTGTATTAATTAATTATTATGATATTCTTCATATTCTTCTATTAATGAATATGACTCTCTTTCTTTATAGTTATAGTAATTAATAGTGATTATCTTTTCTATTTATAGTACTTCGAAGTCATTCGAATTCTAAGAATTCGAAAAAGAAAAGATTTACGAATTCTATTTCTAGTTAGTAACATTTCTTAATATAGATATAGAATATAGATTCTTTTTTTATTTTCTTTTTATTTGGTTTGGGTAAAAAAGAAAATGAAGAGAGTTCTAAAGTGAAGTCGATCCAAAATGAAAAGGAGGTTCATGGCCAAGGGTAAAGATATCAGAATTATAGTGATTTTGGAATGTACCTGTTGTGTTCGAAAGGGTGTCAATAAAGAATCGCCGGGCATTTCTAGATATATTACTCAAAAGAATCGACACAATACACCCAATCGATTAGAATTTCGAAAATTTTGTCGCTATTGTCAAAAGTATACGATTCATGGGGAAATAAAGAAATAGATGGAACGGAATGCGTGTGTGATTTTTCCAAGTAGCGGGAAGAGTAAGAACTTTACATCTTAACATTAACATATATAATACAAACCAAATCCTATTTTGGTCGAATCTTAAATGAATAAGAAAAAAAATAGAATTCTATTTTCTAGATCCTTTTATATATAAGGAATAAACAAACAAGGAATAAGCAAACCATGGATAAATCCAAACAACCTTTTCGTAAATCCAAGCGATCTTTTCGTAGGCGTTTACCCCCAATTGGATCGGGGGATCAAATCGATTATAGAAACATGAGTTTAATTAGTCGATTTCTTAGTGAACAAGGAAAAATATTATCTAGACGGACGAATAGGTTGACCTTGAAACAACAACGATTAATTACTATTGCTATAAAACAAGCTCGTATTTTATCTTCGTTACCTTTTCGTAATAATGAGAAACAATTGGAGAGAGTGGAGTCGATCCCTAGAACTACTGGTCCTAGAACCAAAAATAAATAGAGATACTCCTCAAAACTCCAATAGGAAATCAAGCTCATATGAATGTTTTGCTCGAAAAAAAAAATAGAATCCAGATTTGATTCTTGTATTCTAAAAAAGGAAAAATGGGAAAGAAATCTTTTTTTCTTGAAAGATGTTCGTTTACTCCTACTACTCAAATCTTAATTTCTTTTTCTTCTATCTTCCCGGAGTCCATTCTCCGGGAAATCCTGTTTCAATCATTCTTGTTTCCTGTATAATAGATTCTATTAAGATTCTTTTATTCCTTTATTTTATTTGATTTGTATTTGATTGATGATTTTATTTGAAATGATATCAAAACAATTCTTATTTGATAGGGCTATTTGCGCAAGTATTTTACGATTCAGAAGCAATTGTCTCTTGTACAGATTGTGGATGAATAGGCTATAACTATAGAATATTCTATCCTCACGAGTTACCGCATTTATCCGAGTGATCCACAAACGACGAAAATCTCTCTTTTTCCTGCTCCTATCTCGATGAGAGGAAACCAAAGCTCTCATTCTTTGTTGAGTAGTCGTTCGAGTAAGTCTTGAATGAGCCCCTATAAAGGTTGATGCAAATAAACGAATCTTTTTTCGACGTCTTCGAGCTGTATATCCTCGTTTAACTCTGGTCATTGAATCAAATGAAACTTTCTTGCTTGAATAACTAATTGATTTCTCTTCTTTCAGTCATCCTTTTCCTCCGGTCGATTAATAACAAAACGGATTCTTCCGATATATAAAATATAAATTCCAATGGCTTTTGCGACTATGACCTTCCCGACCACGATTTTTTCTTTCTTCAAAGTATCTCGCCTGGAAATAATAAATTCGGCTGCTAACTAAATAAAAAAGAATAGTGGGTTCCCTCGTTTCTATGGCAACTTCTGAAACGGTGAGGTCCTCTCTATACACCGGAGCCTCTTCTTTCATTTCATCGAATTTTATTGTGAACTTGTATAGTTCACACTCTTTGGCTCTACCCATCCATTTTTCAATTCTAATTAGAAAGTAATAGTCCTTTTCACAAAAAAGCTATCCATACAGTGACGGCATTTAATTCTGAAAGTTGGCTACGTAGCTGACCCTGTTAGTCCGTTTTTTCAAGAATAGGAATTAGGAGCATAACCTTTTTCCTCCGCTTAATGGATAACTATTTGTTACCAATGGAGAATTCCTTCTCATCTCAAATGGAGTGATTGGATTTGCACCAATAGAAACCATAAATTCATAACATAATTAGGTAGATGATAGATCTTCATTTTTATATATTTATATAATAGTCAATTAGATAGCCGTCTTCCACTCTATCTATCCTAATTCATCGGTAGTGGTCGTTGATACTGGAAAAGATTTTTGCATTTCTTCAAACTTATGATCTGAACTGAACGAGTCGCACATACACCCTAGTACATGTTCCTCGACGCTGAGGACATCCTCGAAGAGCGGGAGATTTCGTGACATTTCTTATTGGCTGTCTTGCGTTTCTAATAAGTTGTTTAATGGTTGGCATGGCATGTCTATAGAATCTCATTCTAGATAGAATAGAGCGGGTTGGCTTAGATCGATCTTAACCTGATGGTTGATGATTATGAATGATTTCTATTCACACGGAAATTTCAAATTTTGAAACGGAATTCGTATATTTATACGGAATCCCCAGTATTTTAATTTTCGACCGCTACAAGATCAACAATGCCATGAGCTTGGGCTTCTGTTGCTGACATAAAAACATCCCTTTCCATATCTTCGGATATAACCCATAAAGGGTTGCCCGTTCTTTGTACATAAACTTTTGTGAGAGTTTCGCGAAGTTTCAATAGTTCTTCTGCTTCCAGGATAAATTCCCCTGCTTGTGCCTCGTAAAAAGAACTAGCAGGTTGGTGAATCATAACCCTGATGATATTGATATAACATCATGAACGGTTCTTCTATCTATATATCGCACGATTGGGTTAAAGTAAGGGGGAATCAAAATAACAAGAAAAAATAGAATTAAACAACCGTACGGGCATCTTTTGTACATTGCATACGGCTCTGCAATGGAATTTCTTCTTTTCGATAGAATTGATTCTATCAAAAAGAAGAAATAGAACCCATCCGATCCAAATCGTTAAATGATCCATTTACCACCCTTCCTTTCGTAGTAGTAAAAAAGATACTATGATGGTTCTGTTGCTTTATATATTTATCTCGTCTGTGGTTTGTTTAGCAATCCCAAAGTTTCTTTTTGATACGATCCAAGAAGGAGAAAATGATTTTTTCCATTTTTTTGACTCTTTCTCTCATAACATAAAAAGAAGAAAGATACTTCTGGTGTGGAAGAATAATGGTTTGTGACGCTGAAATTGACTCTTGCTTGACACATAAATCAATTTGGGAATAACTCTTCTTTCATACTACTATCTCGATACAAAATCTCATGTTAGAAAAAAAAACAATAATGGTTTGTTCATATCGAACTCGAAGTGCCATGCTATTATTACTTATTCTTTATTTGATTCATATTCGATACAGCGAAGGCATAGTATTCTTTTTTTTTCTCAAAGAAAAAAACTCATTGGCGCCAAGCGTGAGGGAATGCTAGACGTTTGGTAATTTCTCCTCCGACCAGAATGAAAGATCCCATTGAAGCGGCTAATCCCATACATATTGTATGTACATCCGGTGACACAAATTGCATAGTATCATAAATGGCTATTCCTGGTATTACCCATCCGCCTGGAGAATTTATAAACAAATAAAGATCCCTAGTATCATCTTCTATGCTGAGATATACCATGAGACCAACAAGTTGATTCGAGATCTCACTATCAACCTCTTGGCCTAAAAAAAGTAATCTTTCTCGATGAAGTCGGTTGATTAGGGCAAAATTGTATCCCTGAGGAACCGTACGTGCACCTTTGGATGCATACGGTTCGAAAGAATTGCGAAAAAAAGAATCAATGTGTCGATTCCAGTCCTATTTCTTTTTCCTTTTTTACATTCTAGAATGGGAAGGAGGGCAAAACTCATGTAAAAAAGAAAAAAGAATTTTATGAACTTATTGAACTAACTTCTCATTGATGTATTGTTTCATCGAAATTCAAATAACGATGTAATTTTCTTGTTCCTGAATGGGCCCTTTCAATTCTTTTAGGTTCTTGTTCTACTCCGGGGGAAGATTTTCCCGAATTCCATTTGCGCATATAGGTCAAATGATTCCAGTACCACTTCTTTTTTTTTCAATTGTTTGATACCTTTCCCCAAAATATTCGATGTATTCATCATACTACTCCATTGGTAGGCAATTTTATAGAATCCCTATAGTAAGTATAAGAATAGTCTATGATAAAAGCGGTAATCGTGTAATCATCATCTATTCTACATAATAGATTATATTATAAGATTCTATTATAGTTCTATTTATAGTAAGTTAGTAAGTTCTATTATATTCTATTTCATTACTAATGAAGTTCAGAATTTATTAAGAATTTAATTAAATTTATATTTTATTTTTCTATTCTTTATTTCATATTTCTTATTTATATTACTACATTTACCTACATTTACACTCCCATTATATTACTTTTACTTACTTTTACTCTTACCATTTCCAATTTGGTATTCTCTGAACGGAGCCTGGATACTTTATTTTATCAGTCCAAGTAAACCATCAATTATTTGAATTGATAATATTGATCCCCAATAGGAATTATTGTGCTTCACGCTCCGAATTATTGATGATTCAATCAATACAATATTGAATATATCTTTATTGGATTGGGCGAAACAGAGAATACTCGATCGGGGGAGATAACGGGGAAATACCATATGACCCATATGTCTGACAAGTCGCACTATACGTCAACCCAAGCTGCATCTTCCTCTCCAGGACTCCGAAAAGGTACTTTTGGAACACCAATGGGCATTAAGATAAATAAAAAAATGAAGTACTATACTTTACTTTAATATGGAAACGTAACAATGGTTTGTTTTATTGTCTTCATCATTTTTTCTCTTTCTTTTCTATTTTGATATTCTATAGATATTTCTTTTTTCTTTTTATATCTTCTATTATATATATATTCTATAAAATAAAATAGAACTTCATACTTAATATTATTATATAGATAGGACTGGAAGGTTCATAGAGGAAGATAGAATGAATAAAGAAAGATTCTAACGAACGGGATCGATCGGATTAGCCGATTGTTCGAATGATTTCGAATTATAAAAAAGTATCTATGCATTATTTTTCCCTCAAAATCCTCCCATTGCGTATTGGTACTTATCGGGTATAGAATAAGATCTGTTTCTCTTTGTTCTTATAAATAGAAAGAAAGAAAATTGTTCCCTTCTCTTTCTATTTCAAATTCTTTCTATTCTATTTCATTAAAAAGAAAAGAAGGGAATAAAAAGAAATATCAATCCTTTCCTATACAAAATCTACCGAACAGGTGAAATACACGGTCTAGTCTTTTCCAATGCGATAAAGTTACATAATGTCTATTTCTTTTTCAGAAAGGGGTATTTACATGGGTTTGCCTTGGTATCGTGTTCATACTGTCGTATTGAATGATCCCGGTCGATTACTTTCTGTCCATATAATGCATACAGCTCTAGTTTCTGGTTGGGCCGGCTCGATGGCTCTATATGAATTAGCGGTTTTTGATCCCTCTGACCCTGTTCTTGATCCGATGTGGAGACAAGGCATGTTCGTTATACCCTTCATGACTCGTTTAGGAATAACCAATTCGTGGGGGGGTTGGAGTATCTCGGGAGGAACTATAACGAATCCGGGCATTTGGAGTTATGAAGGTGTGGCAGGGGCACATATCTTGTTTTCTGGCTTGTGCTTCTTGGCAGCTATCTGGCATTGGGTATATTGGGACCTAGAAATATTCTGTGATGAACGTACGGGAAAACCTTCTTTGGATTTGCCCAAGATCTTTGGAATTCATCTATTTCTCTCAGGAGTCGCTTGCTTTGGCTTTGGTGCATTTCATGTAACAGGCTTATATGGTCCTGGAATATGGGTGTCTGATCCTTATGGACTAACTGGAAAAGTACAATCTGTAAATCCAGCGTGGGGTGCGGAAGGTTTTGATCCTTTTGTTCCGGGGGGAATAGCTTCTCATCATATTGCAGCAGGTACATTGGGCATATTAGCGGGTCTATTCCATCTTAGTGTCCGTCCGCCTCTGCAGCTTTCGTTGTTGCTGGAACTATGTGGTATGTGGTATGGTTCAGCAACTACCCCAATCGAATTATTTGGCCCCACCCGTTATCAGTGGGATCAGGGATATTTCCAGCAAGAAATATATCGAAGGGTTGGGGCCGGACTAGCCGAAAATCTGAGCTTATCGGAAGCTTGGTCTAAAATTCCCGAAAAATTAGCTTTTTACGATTACATTGGTAATAATCCGGCGAAAGGGGGATTATTCAGAGCAGGCTCAATGGATAATGGGGATGGAATAGCTGTTGGGTGGTTAGGGCACCCCATATTTAGAGATAAAGAAGGGCGCGAACTCTTTGTACGTCGTATGCCTACCTTTTTTGAAACCTTTCCGGTAGTTTTGGTAGATGGAGACGGAATTGTGAGGGCCGATGTTCCTTTTAGAAGAGCAGAATCCAAGTATAGTGTTGAACAAGTAGGGGTAACTGTTGAATTCTATGGTGGCGAACTCAATGGAGTCATTTATAGTGATCCTGCTACTGTGAAAAAATATGCTAGACGTGCCCAATTAGGTGAAATCTTTGAATTAGACCGGGCTACTTTGAAATCCGATGGTGTTTTTCGTAGCAGTCCAAGGGGTTGGTTCACTTTTGGGCATGCTACGTTTGCTTTGCTCTTCTTTTTCGGACACATTTGGCACGGCGCCAGAACCTTGTTCAGAGATGTTTTTGCCGGTATTGATCCAGATTTGGATGCTCAAGTGGAATTTGGAGCATTCCAAAAACTTGGGGATCCAACTACAAGGAGACAAGTAGTCTGATACAAAATCCCTTTGCCATCTTTTTCCTCTATTTCTTTTTTCTTTTATTCTAGTATTTAGAATATATAAATTGAGATTTATATATTTATATTAGATTTATATATAATATTTAGCTATTTAGTATTTCTAATTTGTTAATTTCTAGAATTAAGCTAGAATTTCTATTTTCTTTCTATATTTTTCTTATTTATGTATAAATAGAATATAAATATAAGAATATAAATATAGAAGAAATAGAATCTAATATAATAGTAATAAGATATGACTATATCTATATTATAGTATATATACATAATAGATAGTAATAGTTAGTAATAGTCAATTGGAAATCTCAATTTAGAATTTATTTAGTAAATGATCCAAAACGAATAGGTGTGGAAGCTATAATTGTAACCACGATCGAATCTATGGAAGCATTGGTTTATACATTCCTCTTAGTTTCGACTTTAGGGATCATTTTTTTCGCTATCTTTTTTCGAGAACCACCTAAAGTTCCAACTAAAAAATGAAATGATTTTTCATTTTTTTCCATTGAAATAATGAGCCCCTCTATTAATATTGGGGGCTCATTACTTCAACTAGTCCCCATGTTCTTCGAAGGGATCTCTTAATTTTTGAGAGGGTTGCCCAAAAGCGGTATATAAGGCATACCCAGTAAAGCTTACAAGTAAACCGGATATGGAGATGGCGACTAGGGTTGCTGTTTCCATTTTTTCGATAATTTCAAGATCACAAAGGATCACGATAATGTCGTTTATTTACAACTACAACGGAATGGTATACAAAGTCAACAGATTTCAACCCATGATAAAAGAGGATTTATGGCTACAAAAACCGTTGAGAGTAGTTCTAGATCTGGGCCAAGACGAACTGGCGTAGGGAGTTTATTGAAACCATTGAATTCGGAATATGGAAAAGTAGCTCCAGGGTGGGGGACTACACCACTTATGGGAGTTGCAATGGCTCTATTTGCAATATTTCTATCTATTATTTTAGAAATTTATAATTCATCTGTTTTACTGGATGGAATTTCAATTAATTAGTTCATAAAAACTATGAAGTCTTAGTTTTTCAATCAAAAAAGATTATTTTACTTATACTTACTTAATGCTTAAAATACTTAATACTTCAACTTAAGATTACCTAAGACTTGGATTTATAGACCATTCTGGCAGTTCGATCGTGAAATTTATTTGTTTCGATATTTCATTTCCGGAATATGAGCGTGTGACTTGTTATAATTGATCCTATTGATAATACAGAGAATGGACCTGTCATCTCTATCAAGATGATTCTACCTCGTCAGATATTTATTCTAGTCTCTGGAGCACGGACTATATAGAATAGATCAAGAAAAGAAATATTTGAACTATGATTCATACCTATTATTCAGACCTCGCAACCGGATTAAAAAAATGGAAATAGGTCTTTTATAAATCAAAAAATTTTTTCCTTCATACTTCTTTTGACCGAAAGAAATCTCTTTCTCTAGATTTTTTTGAGTTATTACATTCATTAAAAAAGTGATGATCAAATGGTTTTTACTCAGAAAACCTTTGAGTTTAGCTTTGGTTTTCTTAAATCATCGTGGTTTTAGTATGAATCTGAGGTTTCAATTGATTCATAGGGTCTCAACAAGAGAATTCCTATAAAAAAAAAGATAGGGAAGAGAAGATTCAAGAGGCCTGTCAGGATTAACATAAAGAAAGATGGATGAGCCAACTTGAGATTGTATTTCTTGGCATTATCATCACAAAGAAGAGATTCCGGATTTTTCTTACTTCGTATCTTTTGGTCAAATCGAGTCAAGCGGCTAAGCCACAAGAAGTTTTAAACTCTCTATTCCATATCCGTTGAAACTAGTATTTGTGTGTTTCGGCTTGAGCCGTACGAGATGAAATTCTCATATACGGCTCTCAGAGGGGGAGTCTTTCTTGGGTTACCTATCTCAATAAAGTATATGATTGGTTCGAGGAACGTCTCGAGATTCAAGCGATTGCAGATGATATAACTAGTAAATATGTTCCTCCTCATGTCAACATATTTTATTGTCTAGGGGGAATTACACTTACTTGTTTTTTAGTACAAGTAGCTACGGGTTTTGCTATGACCTTTTACTATCGTCCAACTGTTACAGAGGCTTTTTCCTCTGTTCAATACATAATGACTGAGGCCAACTTTGGTTGGTTAATTCGATCAGTTCATCGATGGTCAGCAAGTATGATGGTTCTAATGATGATCTTGCACGTATTTCGTGTGTATCTTACGGGTGGGTTTAAAAAACCCCGCGAATTAACTTGGGTTACAGGGGTGGTTCTGGCTGTATTGACCGCATCTTTTGGCGTAACTGGTTATTCCTTACCTCGGGACCAAATTGGCTATTGGGCAGTAAAAATTGTAACAGGCGTGCCTGAAGCTATTCCTATAATAGGATCACCTTTGGTAGAATTATTACGTGGAAGTGCTAGTGTGGGCCAATCCACTTTGACTCGTTTTTATAGTTTACATACTTTTGTATTGCCTCTTCTTACTGCCGTATTTATGTTAATGCACTTTTCAATGATACGTAAGCAAGGTATTTCGGGTCCTTTATAGAGAAGGCAGATCATAGATATTTGTAATTTATCATATCGGGGAGGAACAAGAGTTTTTCATTGCTACAAATATGGATTATTGAAAAATAAGGCATGTTATTTGGATATTTCTATTCAACTCTGAAGTATTGTTTATTTGATACGAATCAAATAGTTGAAGTATATTTTCCTAAAAGAGGATGGATTATGGGAGTGTGTGACTTGAACTATTGATTGGTCCATGCAGATATATGATTTTATCCGCCACGTTGGAATTCACAACCCAATGTGTCTCCGCATCCAACCATCACGCAAGTCCCTTTATGTAGCATAGGATAGGCCGGTTCGCTTGAGGAGAATATTTTCTATGATCATACCCGAATCATGTCATGCATGAACAGGCTCCGTAAGATCCCTAGAATAAGTGATGTGGAATCCAATGTTCTATTTATTCCACTTTGTTTAATTTTTCTTTTTTTTTTTTTTAGTAATTTTCTTATAATTAATTGCTAGTATTAGTATTTCGTATGAATTTGATAGTAATCTTAGTAAGTTTTTTATAGTATGTAGATGCATTCATTTCCTCTGCATCGACCCTGATCTATGATACTATCGGAGTTAAATAAGGGATCTAAGGAAGCACAGGGGCTAGACTTTATTAGTAACAAGTAAAAACTTTGTATTTTTGTATGTAACACAATCGAGATGTTGTGGGGATAAAAACCAACCAAAAGACATGAATGAGACAATCCAAAAAGCACTTGATCATGATCGAATTTGTAAGCCTACTTGGATATTGAGCATTTCCTTGTTGCCAGAACTGAATTCTTTACAATGAATCGTTGCAACTTGGGGAAATGGAATTTGATAAATCTTTTCTTACATAGAGTCATTCTACATTATATATGTAGATATGTATGAAATATGGAAATATAGATATTCTATGGACCTAGGACCTATTTATGTTCTATGGATCTATTTCTGTAATTCTTTTGATTCTTGCTCGAGCCGGATGATAAAAAATTATCATGTCCGGTTCCTTTGGGGGATGGATCTACAATAATTCACCTATCCAAATAACAAAGAAACCTGATTTGAATGATCCTGTATTAAGAGCTAAATTGGCTAAAGGGATGGGACATAATTATTATGGAGAACCTGCATGGCCCAATGATCTTTTATATATTTTTCCAGTAGTAATTTTAGGCACTATTGCATGTACTGTGGGCTTAGCAGTTCTAGAGCCGTCAATGATCGGTGAACCGGCGGATCCGTTTGCAACTCCGTTGGAAATATTACCCGAATGGTACTTTTTTCCCGTATTTCAAATACTTCGCACAGTACCCAATAAGTTATTGGGTGTTCTTTTAATGGTTTCAGTACCAATAGGATTATTGACAGTACCTTTTTTGGAGAATGTCAATAAATTCCAAAATCCATTTCGTCGTCCAGTAGCTACAACAGTCTTTTTGATCGGTACCGCAGTAGCTCTTTGGTTAGGTATTGGAGCAACTTTACCTATTGAGAAATCCCTAACTTTAGGTCTTTTTCAAATTGATTAAACCGTTAAATACCACGACATAGGTATCTAAGGAAGATCCCCTTCTGGATCTTCCCTAGATACATCTATCTTATTATGATCTATTCTGCAAATATATGGACCGTGTCGAAGATTCAAAACTCATTCTATTCTTTTTTATTTCTAAAAACTAAAAAATGAAAAAAAAAGTCCAATGGATTTAAAATGAAAACTTTTTCTTAGGTAAATTGATTGCAAAATGCTTCTGTAGAGTGCCCAATATCTGTTTTACATCTTCTATGCGAAAATCTTCCATTTTCATAAGATCTTCTTGACTGTGACTCAAAAGGTCCAATAATGTATGTATATTGGACCTTTTGAGACAATTATAGGTCCTGGAAGACAATTCTGATTGGTCAATAAAAATACATGTCAATGGAATTCCTTTTTTGTTTTTCTTAAGATTAGTGAATCTGTCTTGAAAGGAAAAAAGGGGTAGATTCCATCTGTTTTCATTTTCCTTGAAATTCATGTCCTCTTCCTCTGCATGTAGAAAAGGAATCAATAAATCAATCAAATTACGAGAAGCTTCATAAAGTGCTTCTTTAGGAGTTAAACTTCCATTCGTCCATATTTCTAGAAAGAGTATCTCTTGTTTTTCATTCCCATTCCCATAAGAATGAATACTATGATTCGCATTTCGAACAGGCATAGATACAATATCTATAGGATAACTTCCATCGTGAGAGTCATTTGTGGATTTCATACGATATCCGCGATCTCTCTTGATTTGTAATTCAATACACAAATCAATTGGTTCTGTCAGGTTAGCTATATGCTGTGTCGTGTCAACTATTTCTACAGAAGGTGGTGAGATGATATCTTGAGCTGTTATGTATTTTGGACCCCTGACGCAAATGGATGCGTCCCTAACTCCATAGAGATTACTTCTCAATACAATCTCTTTCAAATTTATTAAAATCTCATGTACTGATTCTTCAATACCCGCTATCGTAGAATATTCATGCAGCACATTTTCAGATTTTGCACGTGTGATATATGTTCCTTCTATTTCTCCAAGTAAAGCCCTTCGCATAGCAATACCTATAGTATTGGCTTGGCCTTTCATAAGCGGGGACAGAACAAAACGACCATAATAAAGACGCTTGCTGTCTACTCTTGATTCAACACATTTCCACTGTAGTGTTCGAGTGGATCCTGCTACTTCTTCTCGAACCATACTATTATTTTTCTTTTCTTTATGATTATTGGATCAGATCATTGAATCATTTATTTCTCTTGGAATCTCTTGAATTCTTATTTCTACACACGTCTTTTTTTAGGGGGGCGACATCCATTATGCGGCATGGGTGTTACATCACGTACGAAACTTAATAGCATCCCATTTCTACGAATGGCTCGTAATGCCGCATCTCTTCCGAGACCTGGACCTTTTATCATAACTTCTGCTCGTTGCATACCCTGATCAACTAATGTACGAATCGCGTTAAATGCCGCGGCTTGAGCAGCATAGGGTGTTCCTTTTCTTGTGCCTCTGAATCCAGAAGTACCTGCGGAAGCCCAAGAAACCACCCGACCTCGTACGTCTGTAACAGTTACAATAGTATTGTTGAAACTCGCTTGAACATGAATAACTCCTTTTGGTATTCTACGTTCATTCTTATTTGAACCAATACGTGCATTCTTACGTAAACCAATTTTTGCTATAGGTTTTGTCATATTTTATTAGATCATATTCATAAGAATAAAAGAAAAAGAAAGAAGAATCAGAAATCTACAGAAAGATACGGGGATATCCATTTCATATGAAAACGAATCCTTTCTTCTTTCTTTTTACATGTACATGGGTTTGAAAAAGTACTTGATTTAGAACTTGAGAAGGATTACCCCTGTCTCTGTTTATGTCTCGGATTGGAACAAATGACTATAATTCGCCCCCGCCTACGAATCAAGCGACATTTTTCACAAATTTTACGAACAGAAGCCCTTATTTTCATATTTATCATTCCTTACTTTCATTCTGAATCTATTTTTTTTTTGGAAACAAGAATCAGTTTATTGCATTTTTGAACTTCGAATTATATCCCTACAAAAAGGATGTTTAAAAGAATGATCTAATCGTTCGAATCTTTTTTGCGAAGTCTATAAATTATACGTCCCCTGGTTGAATCATAACGACTCATTTCGATTTTGACTCTATCTCCGGGTAGTATACGTATAAAACTGCGCCGGATTCTCCCTGAAATATAACCTAGAATTAGATCTTCATTATCTAACCGAACTCGGAACATACCGTTGGGAAGTGATTCAGTAATTAAACCCTCATGAATCAATTTTTGTTCTTTCATTCCAGGGAACCCCCTTTAAGTATCAACTAATAGAGGAAGAGTTCTATAATTCACTTCTCCTCTCTATTTTACAAATAGTAAGTTCGAGAGAAAATTAGGGTACCCCGGGAGAATCACCATATATAACACAAAATCTCTCCTCCAATTTTTTCTAGTCGAGCTTCTCGATCTGTCATTATACCTCGAGAAGTAGAAAGAATTACAATTCCCATTCCACCTAAAATCTTAGGAATTCGTTGATAGTTGGAATAGATTCGTAGACCGGGTCGGCTTATACGCTTTAAAATCATTTTATTACCTTTCCTAGTCTTTCTATGTCGTAAGGTTAAAACCAAGAAATCTTTTTTACTTTCTTGATGTTTTCGAACGTTCTCAATAAAACCTTCTCGTAAAAGTATTTTCACAATGTTTTTAGTGATATTAGTAGATACTATTTGAACTCTTCCCTTTTGATCTATGTCAGCATTTCTTATAGAAGTTATTATATCGGCAATAATGTCCCTACCCATGACGAACTATAGTTATTGGTGCCTCCTCATTTTGATATAATCAACATGCTTCTTTTTTGTTTTATTTTTTATTGAATTTCTTTTTGAAATTCTTAAATTCTAAAAGATTATTCTAAATCTCAAATATATGCATGAGACACAATCTATTAATCGGATCTATTTCACATATTTGAATATTCTATTTTCTATATATAGAATAGATAGGATATATCCTATCTTCATCTATAAGACTTCGGGCGCTAATGAAACTATTTTAGTAAAATTCAACTGTCGCAATTCCCGAGCAATCGCACCAAAAATTCGAGTTCCTTTTGGATTTCCCTCTTGATCAATGATAACCGCTGCATTGTCATCATATCGTATTATCATGCCGTTGTCACGTTTGAGTTCTTTACACGTGCGTACAATCACAGCTCTAATTATTTCTGATCTTTCTAGAGGCATGTTGGGCACTGCTTCTTTGATTACAGCAACAATAACATCGCCAATATGAGCATATCGGTGATTACCGGTTCCTATGATTCGAATACACATCAATTCTTGAGCTCCACTGTTATCCGCTACATTCAAAAGGGTCTGAGGTTGAATCATATCATTTTTATTTGAATCTCTTATTTCAATGCAAGGGATAATGGAAAAAAGAAATATTGTCTGTCCAGAGATAAAGAAATCTGTGGTTGTTTTTTCATTCTCAATACTCCTTCCTTCTTCTTTTACTTTTGTTTACCTATCCTGAAATAACAAATTGAGTTCGTATAGGCATTTTGCATGCAGCTATTTCCATAGCAGTTTTGGCTACAGTTTCTGATACTCCACTCATTTCATAAAGTATTCGGCCCGGTTTAACAACGGATACCCAATATTCGGGGGATCCCTTGCCCGAACCCATACGTGTTTCTGTAGGTCTTACAGTAACAGGTTTGTCGGGAAAGATACGTACCCATATCTTTCCACCACGACGTGCATATCGTGTCATTGCTCTTCGCCCTGCTTCTATTTGTCTAGCTGTGATCCAAGCAGGTTCAAGTGCCTGAAGAGCATATCTTCCAAAACAAATATGATTGCCTCGGCAAGATATTCCCTTCATTCTACCTCTATGTTGTTTACGAAATCTGGTTCTTTTGGGGTTATAGTTGATGGTTGTTTCTGAATTCCATCTCTACTGCAGAGCCGGACATGAGAGTTTCTTCTCATCCAGCTCCTCGCGAATGAAATGATTCAAGAATCTTAAATATACACATGTATTTATGTATTTGATTCTATCAAAATGAAAAGAAAGAATATACTAATCTTTTTTATATTGAATTTGTTACATAGGTAACTTTATATATAACTAACTAGATAACTAGGTGTGTTTGTTTATATATAATGCTTCTTTCTTTTATCAAGATTTCTAAAGTATTTGACTTTACCTCTATTGAAATTGAATCACACCAATAAAGAAAATCCTTAAATGAAAGAAAAATTAAAAATAAAGAAAGGTTTCGCGGGCGAATATTGACTCTTTCCTCCTTCATTTGTAGGATCAATCCATGACCATTCAGAAGAAATCCATTTTTTCTTGGTTCATTTCGCCATCCTACCCAATGAATCATTAGGATTGATTCGTTTTCAAGAAAATCCTATGTAGTCACAGGTTCCATCGTTCCCATAGCTTCTCCATTAATGTTTAGGCCTGAACTCTGCAATGGAGCTCTCAACAAAATCTCTTATTTGTTTCCGAGTCAATCTCCTCAGTTTTTCTTAACCCGAAGCTCGATTAAATTATTCTCTATTTTCTATTCTTTATATTCTTATTTGAATTTCTTTTATTTTATTTATTATTTATTCTATTTTATTATATGTTTCTATACTTCTTTCTATTTTTTCTTTGTATATTTCTTATTCTATTGTATTGTAATTGTATATTTTGTATTTTTATTTTATATTGATGTTGATGCTTTATAACACTGCCTTTTTTATGGGGTAATTTTTCATAAACCATACATATGGGAATCATATATCATTGAGATCTTTATTCTCTCTTTCTATCATCCTTCCATTTTTCCACATCCCTTTTTTTTTCACAATTCATAATCAGATTTCTTTTTTATGAAAAGAATTTCAGTTGCTACAATGCTACAACTATATGATCGATTCAGTCATATAGTGACTGTTTCTTGGGATCTCGACAATACGAAGCAATAAGTTGGTTATTAGTTTTGAGTTTCTTTAGTTTTGATAGTTACTAAGTTTATAGTGGGGTTAGCCTGTTTTGTTCAATCTCAATTCTAAAGAAAAAACTAACGAGTCACACACTGAGCATAGCAATTATACTAAAATCTAAATTAAATAAAGGGTAAATCAAATTTTTATTCAACCTTATAGAATTAGAATTGTTCGTTTTTCTTTGATTAAGAAAAAGAAGAAAAGAGTTTATAAATTTTTTCTATCGATGACCAGAATGGCGAAATAAATAAAGGTCCATTCTTCTTCTTTTTTCTTTTCTTATTCTTGGTTTACAAATATCCAAATTTTTATGCCTAAGACTCCATAGATAGTTCTAATTGTATGGGAACAGTGATCAATTTTAGCGCGAATTGTTTGTAAGGGAACCCTGCCTTCTCTGATCCATTCGACACGTGCAATCTCTTTTCCGTCGATACGCCCTGCAATTTGCACTTGAATCCCTTTTGTACCCGTTTGTTCAGTTAATTCAATAGCTTTTTTCATTGCCTTTCGAAATGAGACTCTATTTTTTAATTGTAAAGCTATATATTCTGCAAGAATATTAGGTTGTCCATAAGGCTTTTCAATTCTTGTGATAGCAATGTTGAGTCTCCGGTTTACAGAATGAAATTCTTTTTGTACATTCATCTGTAATTCTTCGATTCCCCGTGTTCGTCCTTCTATTAATAAATTGGGAAATCCAATATAGATTATGACCTGAATCAAATCTATTCTTTTTTGAATTACTATATAAGCAATTCCTTCGAAACCTGAGGATATTCTCTTATTTTTTTTTACATAGTCCTTAATACAATTCCGTATTCTTTCATCTTCTTGTAGACCCTTGGAAAAATTCTTTGGTTTTGCGAACCAAAAAGAATGATGACTTTGAGTTGTTCCAAGTCTGAAACCAAGTGGATTTATTTTTTGTCCCATATTTTTCTATTCTTTTTCCATCCATTTTTTTTCTAAATAGGAATCTAAAATTTAGATTTTTCTTTTAAAAAAATCTTTATATGACAAGTGGTTTTTTTTATCAGATAACTACGCCCTCGAGCCCGGGGTCTTAACTTTTTCACAATAGCACCTCTATTGACTTCAGCTTTACTAATAAATAAATCAGCTTCATTCAAACCCATATTATGACTAGCATTTGCTGCTGCAGAATAAACTAATTTTAAAATTGGATAAGATGCCCTATAAGGCATTAGTTCCAATATCATGAGTGTTTCTTCATAAGAACGTCCGCGAATCTGATCAATTACTCTTCGTGCTTTGAAAACAGACATACATATATGTTGAGCTAACACTTTTGCTTCTCTATCCGAATTTTCGTTCTTTATCATAAAAGTTCTCCCCCGCCAATGAATGATAAGTGCCTAGGTGAAGTATAGTATAAGATAAGTCAGAAAAGTGAGTCTATTAGTATACTAGAAAAAGAA